TATCTGAAGACATGGAAAGAGACGTTTTTATGTCAGCAACAGAAGCCCAAGCTTATGGAATTGTTGATCTTGTAGCAGTTGAATGAAAAAAATGCATTTTGTACAAATCCATGATTTGAGATTTTATCTCCGAGTTTACTATATCTATTAAATAGAATTCATAATCATCCGGTTAGGATCAATCTAAACCAGCCCATTATGTATATGATACAACATGCCAACTATTAAACAACTTATTAGAAATACAAGACAGCCAATTCGAAATGTCACAAAATCCCCTGCGCTTCGGGGATGTCCTCAGCGTCGAGGAACATGTACTAGGGTGTATGTGCGACTCGTTTAGATCATGATCATGAGTTGATACAAAAAAAGAAAAAAATCGCTTTACAACTTTACAGTATGAATGATCAGTACCAGTGAATAGGATCGAATGGAAGATGGAACTCCATTCACTATATAAAAATAAAAATATATAACCTCTATTGTGTAGAAAGTTTATGGTTTCCATTGGTGCAAATCCAATCCCCTGAATTAAAAATGAGAATCAATTCTCCATTGGTAACAAATGGTTATCCATTAAGCGGAGGAAATCTTATTGAAATTCAAAAAAAAAAAACATAAAAATAAAGTTTTCACTGAGTCAAGAACGGACTACGAGGGTCAGCTACTCCAGCTAACTTTCATAATTAAATACCGTTACTGTATAGGTGGGTCTCATTGTATTGTGAAAGACCTCTTACTGGATAATTCATGGGTAGAGCCAAGGAGTGTGGTGTGAACTATACAAGTTACCAATACCGTTGATTAAATAAAGTTTAAAGGCTCCGGTGTATAGAGAAGACCTCACCGTTTAAGAAGTAACCATAGAAACGATGGAACCCACTATTTCTTTATCCATTTAATTTATATTTTGTTTTTTATTGACTCTATTTTTGCCACCTAGCAAAAGAAAATTTCTTATTTCTTTCGCATTTCGCAGTAAAATACCTAAAAAAGAAAAAATCGTGGTCGGGAAGGTTATAGTAGCTAAAGCCATTGGAATTTGTATTTTATACATTGGAAAAATCCGTTTGGTTATTAATAGACCAGGACGGGGAAAAGAATAACTGAAAGAAAAGAAATTAATTAGTTATTCGTCAAAGTTTTATTTATTCAATGACCAGAATTAAACGCGGATATATAGCTCGGAGACGTAGAACAAAAATTCGTTTATTTGCATCAAGTTTTCGAGGGGCTCATTCAAGACTGACTAGAACTATTACTCAACAGAAAATAAGAGCTTTGGTTTCGTCTCATCGGGATAGGGATAAGCAAAAGAGAAATTTTCGTCGGTTGTGGATCACTCGGATAAACGCAGTAATTCGAGAAAGGGGAGTATCCTATAGTTATAGTAAATTAATACACGATCTATACAGGAGACAGTTGCTTCTTAATCGTAAAATACTGGCCCAAATAGCTATATCAAATAGGAATTGTCTTTATATGATTTCGAACGAAATCAGAAAAGAAGTAGATTGTAAAGAATACACCGGAATAATTTAAATGAGTTCCCCGGAGAATGAACTCCGGGAAGGTGGAGTCGCAATTACTATGAGAAAATATGCTAAGCTAAAGTAGTCAAAATGAACGAACACGTTTAATAAAAAAATCTTTTTCTTCCGCTTCATTTTTTTCTTCCGACACGAGAATCAAATCTGGATTCTCGGATTTGTCGAATAAAATACCAATTCGCGTTTGAGTTCGGATTGCAATTCTGATTCAAGTGAAGAAAAAATAAGCCTATTTATTTCTGGTTCTAAGACCAGTAGTTCTAGTGGTCGCCTCAGCTCTTTCAAATTGTTTCTCATTATTAAGAAAGGGTAACAAAGATAAAATACGAGCTTGTTTTATAGCAATAGTAATTAATCGTTGTTGTTTCAAGGTCAATCTATTCACTCGTCTAGATAATATTTTTCCCTGTTCACTAATAAATCGACTAATTAAACTCATGTTTCTATAATCAATTCGATCCCCCGATTGAATCGGGGGCAAACGCCTACGAAAAGATCGCTTGGATTTAAGAAAAGGTCGCTTGGATTTATCCATGGTTTGTTTGTTTAGTTTATTTCTTATCCCGAAAATCCTATTGTAATTTTAACTCAAAATAGGATTTTATTTAAATAAAATATGTTCTATATAATGTCATTTTTCCCCTTTCAAGGATAAGACATACCCGGTTCGATCTATTTCTTTATTTCCCCATGAATCATATGTTTGTAACAATAGGGACAGAATTTTCTCAATTCTAATCGATTGGGCGTATTGTGCCGATTCTTTTGAGTAATATATCTGGAAATGCCCGTTGATAACTTCTTACCACCGTTTCGGATACAACTGGTACATTCCAAAATCACCGTTACTCGCGCATCTTTCCTCTTGGCCATGAACCTCCTTTTATTTTTTATTTACTCAACTCTTCTATTTTGATTCGAAACAAAGAAAAAGAAAGGAAGGAAAAAATAGAAGTTACTAACTTGAAATCCAACTCTATCTAAAAGATCAAAATCAATAAAGTACTAATAAATTAAAGCAAAGCCATAGTAAATAACAACGATTTCGAAACTCTATTTCAACCTGAAGGACGGTATTGCAGTTAAAGATCTTGTATTCTTGTCCTAGAACCACATTTTCCTACTCTACTCCCAGTATTAAGATTCATTTAATTCGAATTTTAACCTGAGTCTGGTAAACATTGAATCCACTTTTATTCTTTCTCTTTCATCCCTTATTCTAAATAAAAATTAGAAAAAAAGGGAAAAAAGAGAAAAAGGGGCGGGGGGTGGATTAGTCACAGATATTTGATTGTATCTCTAATCTTCTTCATTCCTTCCGATAGTGATAACATAACTAGAATGAAAAAAAGGGGAATGTCAACGCATCTGGGAAAAAACGATTAATCTCTATCAATAGACCTGCTAAAACCCCGAACCATAGTGTACTTAGTACTGGGGCCACGGAGAGATATGTTTTTAGATCTCGCATTGAAAAACCTCCTTTTTATTGTAATACATAAAGATAATGCATATATGATCAGATGCATATGTAGTTAAGAGCCGCTTAGAGTTGGACATGGAATCTCGAATTCAAATTGAGATGTACAATGAGCTATACGATTTTCAATTAAAACAGAAAAAAATGCATCCCCTCTTTGCGAGTAGTTCCAAAAATACTAATTTATTTTTATGATGGGTTCTGTATTTTGTATATATTATATAGAATTATCATAAGTCTTTTCCTTTTTTTAATTAAAATTATTATATGTTAAATGAGATCAAAAAGACGAAATGGGCAGCAAAATTGTGTTCCTCAATGGAGGAAATCGGGATGTGGAAAACAAGACAGGAATTCTCTACAATGACACTATAGAACAATTGAAGGGATGTGGCGCAGCTTGGTAGCGCGTTTGTTTTGGGTACAAAATGTCACGGGTTCGAATCCTGTCATCCCTACCTATTACTGCTCTTTTGAGCAGTAACGAGGAATCGATGTAGATCGATTCAAATTGCACGAAATCATTCATTTTTATTAAACTATAGAATTTTTATGAAACTATAAAATAATATACATCTAAAAAAAAATGGATTAGTGTTAGAAAAAGAATCCTTTTCTTTACAGTCTTTTCTATCCTGATAATAAAGCGCTCTTAGTTCAGCTCGGTAGAACGTGGGTCTCCAAAACCCGATGTCGTAGGTTCAAATCCTACAGAGCGTGATTTTTTCTTCGTAGATCGAATTGTGGATTCAGTCATTTGTACAGCAATTCGAATTTGACCTCCTGTAGATTAAAGAAAGAAGGAGGCCAATCAAAAAAAGAAATGTTAATTAATCAAAGGTCCAACTGATCACCACGCCTATATTGTAAATATGCAGTTACGAATAATCCAGCCAAAGTAATAGGAATTAGACCTAACACGATTCCAAATAGAAAAACTTCAATCATTTCAATTTTTTGAAAAGGAGAAAAAAAAAGAAGAGGTAATATTTATACCTAAATATTAATCCGAATTGACACTAATCTCAATGATCAGGAATTGACAATGGACGAGGTAAGTAACTATAGAATACACCGAATCTCGCAGAAGAATGTCCTTTCTGAATTGTTTCTTTGTAAATAGAAAAATTTAAATAAGTCGTATCTTGCTCAGCCCAATAAATAGAGCTGAAGTTATGGTTAAAGCCACTAGTAGAAAACCGAAATAACTAGTTATAGTAAGCATGAAGGGACTAAATGAAATATGGTATTTTTATACATATGTTTCTAAAGCATTTACCTAAGTTTGATTTTGGAAAATAGGAGGATATACAAAAATACCAATTCAAAGAATAAGTTCACTTGAAAGTTTTTGATTCATCTATCATTATAGACGGCACAAACAAATAGCCATCTTGCAATTCCTATCAACCGAGTCGTTGAGCCTAAACTAATAATACGAACTGGATCATGTAACTTGATTCAAAAATGAAACTCTTTTTGAATTATTATTTGTGAATAAAATTATTATGGAATACTATTTTTTGTTTTCATATTTTAAAATAAAGTCCCATCTTTATAGCTAGATCAAGATTTCGATTGAGGTCCAATTCAACAATTCATTACAACTATTGATTCCAATTATGTTATTCTTTCTTCACTTTCTTTCATTGAATAGGATCTAGTACTCATATTTATTTGTTATTTGTTACTGGACAGTTAACCAATTCCTTAAAAATTTAAATCAAAAAAGGGGCGGGATTCCAACAAAAAACTGTCTATACAACCATGAAAAGGAAATTTCTAGACCTCGCATCTACTAAAATTGTGGAAATATGATATGATAATCTTTTTCATTGTAATAATTTTCTATTAAATACAGCATCATTTTCCACCAACAGGTAAACAAATAAATTATTTAGCACCTCCTTTCGAGACTGATTCAAATCGCGTTGCTGTGTCAGAAGAAGGATAGCTATACTGATTCGGTA